ACACTTGGTCCTAGGGAAGGTAACAAATGTTATTATATGCATTTAATTTTTTTGTATATATATATGAAGCAAAAAAAACTTTTAAAAAGTGTAGTTTCGTCCTAATAAACGTAACAAACCACTTAAAAAGGCTTTGTAGTTCAATCCTGACAAAGGTAACATATTTTGTTGTTTGTCTAACAAGTTTTTTAAGCGTGTTAGAGAGTTTCAGGAAAAAAAGTTTGATGACGAATCAAATTTTAACAAGGGTACAAACAAAAATTGTTGTTTCGTTCGTTCTTAAAAGAATGTATCGTAGACCGCAGTTAACCGATAATTGATCAGTTTAGTTGAATCTCGTTTTAGGGGTTTGGCGAGAAAAAAAATTTGATTAAACAGAAAAATTGTTGGTAGGGGGGTAGGGGGGTTTGCCGTAAAAAAAAAGGTATTTTATTTTAGTTAAATTTTAATTTATATGGTTAAATTTAGTATTGTTGTTATTTTGTTTATTGTAGAATATTTATTGTTAAAATTTTAAATTTTTCGCGATGAGTATGGGACACGGACGTGAGTGAAAAAAAGTTTGCGTAGAAGGTTTTTAGACAAAAATTTTAAGAATTCGTTGAAATTTGTCAAAATTTTTGTCTAAATTTTCAGGGCTTCGGTTTGGGTGTGGAAAAATATGTCTACCAAGCATTAAGACAATAATACCATATAGGTAGGCTTGCGCGAAGACCATTGCACTGTTAGCTCGGGCTAGAAACCGGATTGGTAGGAGCACTTGAGATGCGGGATGAAAGGAAGAGAAATAAAAAAAATACCAGCTGCCAGGAAAACCAGTTATGCTATGAGCAAGGGTACGAGGGTAACTAACCCATTAACCAGAGGCCTTGGAAAAGGTGAGAAAGTGGTGATGGAGAGTAGGATGGTCCTGACCTAACAACCAGAGGCCTTGGAAAAAGTGATAAGTGATGCAACCTCAAGTTATGGACGTGACGCTAGGGAGGGGGGCCTTACATACAGGGGTTGATGATTCTCACGTGAGAAGCCAGATCAATAAATAACCATGTATAAAATACACTGCCGTGTTGACGAGAAATATTTCAGGCGATGTACAAATGTAAGATAAAGAGGGGTAGTAATGAGTGGATATTCATGAGGATAAGAAGAAATGCACGATGTATAGATAACGTTCTTAAATCAGATAAATAGGATATAATACCTAAATAATAGTCGTATGGTGAATAATAGTATGCACGTTAAACAGATATGTATTATGTAAAATATATAGGTACTAGTATATTATATAATATTCATGGGGTAAATATATTAATGCATAATTAAACATATACGTATAATGTCTAATTATTAGGATAATGTATATATATATTTTTCGTGGGGTAAATAAGTTAATGCACTATATACATAATAGTAATTAGATCACCACACCTTAAAACTTTAAAGCAAGGGATTTTAATTACAAACTTGGGAAATAAGGTTACCCAATTAACCGCGAGGGCGTGAGAAAACCCGGTCGCGCAGGATGCGGCATGTGTTGAATATGGTTGGAGTGTATTAACTTGTGTAGGAGTAGAGGAAAATAAGCCGCAGGATGCGGCATGTGTTGAATATGGTTGGAGTGTATTAACTTGTGTAGGAGTAGAGGAAAATAAGCCGCAGGATGCGGCATGTGTTGAATATGGTTGGAGTGTATTAACTTGTGTAGGAGTAGAGGAAAATAAGCCGCAGGATGCGGCATGTGTTGAATATGGTTGGAGTGTATTAACTTGTGAGGGATAGAGGAAAATAAGCCGCAGGATGCGGCATGTGTTGAATATGGTTGGAGTGTATTAACTTGTGAGGGATAGAGGAAAATAAGCCGCAGGATGCGGCATGTGTTGAATATGGTTGGAGTGTATTAACTTGTGAGGGATAGAGGAAAATAAGCCGCAGGATGCGGCATGTGTTGAATATGGTTGGAGTGTATTAACTTGTGTAGGAGTAGAGGAAAATAAGCCGCAGGATGCGGCATGTGTTGAATATGGTTGGAGTGTATTAACTTGTGTAGGAGTAGAGGAAAATAAGCCGCAGGATGCGGCATGTGTTGAATATGGTTGGAGTGTATTAACTTGTGAGGGATAGAGGAAAATGGGGCAGAAGATAGTTTAATAAAAATACTAGTTTTGGGGGCTAGTGATGATGGGTTAACCCTTCTCTTTTGATTGTCCTGGAGGCAATATCTCATTTTTAGTTTACAAGACTAATGCTTTAGTTTAAGCTACGAGGACATTTTATCATTTGAGGAGCTTATTTTCTAGTAGGGCCAGGGAGGGTAAGAGAAGTAAAAAAATTAAGAAATAAAGGGCTGAAGCTAGTTGACCAATAATAATAAAGGGGTGTTCTACTGGCTGTCCTCCGATTCATGTTAAGATTAAAATATCTGAAATTAGTACTCAGAATAAGATTTGTGATAGTGGGCGGAAAGATATTGTACGCTGTTTTGATAGGTGGGTTATTGGTACAATAAGTAAGATGATGATTGAGAATAGAAGGGCTAATACGCCGCCCAGTTTATTTGGGATTGAGCGGAGAATTGCGTATGCAAAAAGAAAGTATCACTCTGGCTTAATATGAGGGGGAGTAATGAGGGGATTTGCAGGGGAGAAGTTTTCTGGGTCTCCCAACAGGTTGGGTGAAAAAAGGGTTAATGAGAGTAAACATGATAATATAACTAAGGCGCCTAGTAGGTCTTTATAGGTGAAGTATGGATGGAATGGAATTTTGTCTGTGTTAGAGTTAAGTCCAGTTGGGTTGTTTGAGCCAGTCTCATGTAAAAAGAGGAGGTGAACTAAAGAGGTTCCTATAATAATGAAAGGTAGGACAAAGTGAAGGGCGAAGAATCGAGTGAGGGTTGCGTTATCTACTGCAAAACCCCCTCACACTCACTCTACAAGGGTTGTACCCACGTAAGGAATTGCAGACAGAAGATTAGTAATAACAGTAGCCCCTCAGAATGATATTTGTCCTCAGGGCAGGACATATCCTATGAATGCTGTGGCTATCGTGAGAAGTAATAGAATAACTCCAATATTTCAGGTTTCTACAAATAAGTAAGAGCCATAATAGAGGCCGCGTCCGATATGTAAATAAATGCAGATGAAAAATATTGATGCACCGTTAGCATGGAGGTTGCGAATAAGTCAGCCATATTGGACGTCTCGGTGAATATGAGCAACTGATGAGAATGCAGATGAAATATCTGCAGTATAGTGTATGGCTAAGAAGAAGCCTGTGATGATTTGAATAATTAGGCAAAGGCCCAATAATGATCCAAAGTTTCATCAGGCGGAGATATTTGATGGTGTAGGGAGGTCAATAAAGGAGGAGTTAATGATTTTTAAAACGGGGTGTTGTTTACGCAGGTTTTGTGCCATGGGTTTTAATAGTTGAAGTACAACGGTGGTTTTTCGAGTCGTAGGTTTTGGTTAAAGGCCAAATTAAAATAATGATATATATGCTTGAGTTTTTTGTAGTCGGCCTAATTTTGGCTTTTGTAAGTGTTGCATCTAACCCTTCTCCTTATTATGGGGCTGGAGGCTTGGTAGTTGCTGCTAGTTTTGGTTGTGGGTTAATAATTTTATTGGGGAGTTCTTTCGTATCTCTTGTACTTTTATTAATCTATTTGGGTGGGATATTAGTGGTTTTTGCTTATTCTGTTGCGTTAGCGTCAGATCCTTATCCAGAAGCATGGGGAAATGTTGGAGGTTATTTTGCTATATATATTTTTTTGGTTATTTTTATAGTGTGTAGTTTAGGAGAAGGCGGTTTTATTAATTTTGGGATTGTTGGGGCAGATTCGTGCGGGTTATCCGTGGTGCGTTTGGATTTAAGTGGTGTGTCATTATTATATCATTTGGGTGGATGGGGTTTATTGATTTGTGGCTGAGTTTTATTATTGACGTTATTTGTTGTTTTAGAGTTAACTCGTGGCTTAGTGCGGGGGAGCCTTCGTGTAGTTAGATATATACTATTGCAATAAAGCATGTGGAGGCAACAACAAAGATTGAGAGGTAAAATTTTATTAGGCCTTTCTGTGCAATAGTATTGGCTTTGATTCCAGGTAAAGTTAAAGAGGTGAGTCCTTTAGGGCCTGCTTTTTCTAGTCATAGCAAATCATTAATATGAAGGGCGATATTTTGCCCTGAAAATAGGGAGTAAAGCGGTACAATGCGGTGGAGTGTCGGGTTAAAAAAGCCAAGGTGGTTGGAGAATTGGTGATGTTTAGACCGTTTGTGGTGGGATAGTCAGGTTGTTTTTTTTGCGATCTGAAGTGCAAATAAAATGCCTAAAATAGTAACAGTAATAGCAGATAATTTTATAGGAGTAGGTATGGTGGTTGGGGTTGTATTAGTTGGTAGAATAGTAATAATAAGAATTAGGCCTGTTAGGATGCTGCCGATAGCCAAGCGGATAAGGGGATTAGTAAGGTTTGGAGGGGTTTCATTTATGTTAGATGTTGTTGATCGTGGTGTGTTTAGTTGAACAAAGAAGGTTATTCGTAGGGTATATGTTGCTGTTAGTATGGTTGCGAATAGCGTGAGCAAAAGGGCCCAGGCGTTTAAGTGAGAATTACTCATGGTTTCGATAATTGTATCTTTTGAATAGAAGCCTGATAAAAAGGGTATCCCTGTAAGAGCAAGGTTTCCGATTGTTAAACAAGTGGCGGTGGTTGGTAGCATTTTTTGTATACCTCCCATTTTTCGAATATCTTGTTCATTGTTAAGGTTATGGATGATTACACCAGAGCATAGGAAGAGCATAGCTTTAAAAAAAGCGTGAGTGGAGATATGAAGGAAGGCAAGTTGTGGTTGATTTAGGCCAATAGTGACTATTATCAAGCCTAGTTGACTTGATGTCGAGAAGGCAATAATTTTTTTAATGTCATTTTGTGTTAAAGCGCATATGGCGGTAAATAAGGTAGTGAGAGCCCCTAAGCATAGGCATGCGGTTAGGGCTGTTTCATTATTTTTTAAGAGAGGATGAAGACGGATAAGTAAGAAGATGCCGGCTACTACTATAGTGCTGGAGTGTAGTAGGGCTGAAACGGGGGTTGGGCCTTCTATGGCTGCTGGTAATCATGGGTGAAGGCCAAATTGAGCAGATTTTCCAGCGGAGGCGAGGATTAAACCGAAAAGTGGTAGAAGGGGGGGATTTTTTGTTTGAATCGTTATTTCTTGAATGTTTCAAGTTGATAGGTGTATTGTAAGTCAGGCTAATGCTATGATTAGGCCAATATCTCCGACTCGGTTAAAAATAATAGCCTGTAGTGCTGCTGTATTGGCGTCAGGGCGAGCGAATCATCAGCCGATGAGTATAAATGATATAATTCCAACGCCCTCTCAGCCGATAAAAAGTTGAAATATGTTGTTGGCTGTAACAAGTGTTAATATTGCTAGTAAAAATACTAGAAGGAACTTAAAAAATCGACTTATATGTGGGTCTGATGACATATATCAGTTTGCAAATTCAAGGATTGATCATGTAACGAAAAGGCTGATTGGGACAAATGTTAGGGAATATATGTCAAGGACGAGGCTAATGCTGATATCTATATTGGCAATATTTGTTCAGGTAAAATTGGTTGTAGAGGCTTCTATGCCAAAGTTTATGTAAATAGCTAAGGGAATTAAACTAATTTTAAATGCTAGTTGTACAGCGGTTTTTGCGTATATAAGGCCTCATCCTATTATAAGTGGGATGGGGTTAATAGTTGTGAGAATTGGGTGTGTTAGGATAAAGAACACAGTTAGTATAGTTGAGTGCAATAGAAGGTCATGTATCACTACTTTTACTTGGAATTGCACCAAGGTTTTTGGTTCCTAAAACCAATGGATTACTATTCTCCTATAGAAGTAAGAGGTCTGAGAATTCTATTCTTAGTCACCTGAATTAGCAGTTCTAGTTGTTTATACACCTCTTGGTAAATAAGAAGTTGGTAGTTTCTTTCTCTAGGGTCACAGCCTAGTATTTTAATAAACTATATTTACAGGTGAATAGCCCTGAAGCAAGGGTGGGCTTAAGGATAAGAAGTCCTATGGGCAGTAGGTGTAGGATTAAAATCAGGTGTTCTCGGGTGTGAGTTGGGGTCAATAAGTTAAATTGAGTTGATATTTTTCCTCGTTGTGTTATTAAAAATATATATAGAGAATAGATTGCAGTAATCAAGGTTCCGATTCCAGTAATAATAATAGTGGGGGATGATCAGTTAAATAAGGCGGAAATAATTAACAACTCCCCGATCAAGTTAATAGAGGGTGGTATGGCTATATTAGTTAAGTTAATAAGTAGTCACCAGGTGGCTGTCAGTGGGAATGCAAGTTGAAGGCCGCGCACAAGGATTAGGGTTCGGGTGTGTGTGCGTTCATAATTAGTATTGGCTAGTGAAAATAGGGCTGAAGATGTTAGTCCGTGTGCTACTATAAGTGTTATGGCTCCGGTCAGGCTTCATGGTGTTTGTAAAATGATAGCGGAAATAACTAAACCTATGTGGCTGACAGAGGAGTAGGCAATTAGGGCTTTTAGGTCAGTTTGTCGTAAGCAGATTGAACTAGTTATTAGGATGCCTCAGAGGGCTAAAATAATAATCGGAAATATAAGATATGTCGGATGTGGGTTTAGAACGGATGAGATCCGAATGAGGCCGTATCCTCCGAGTTTTAATAAGATTGCAGCTAGGACTATTGATCCTGCAATGGGGGCTTCTACATGAGCTTTTGGTAATCAAAGGTGGAGGCCATAGAGCGGGAGTTTTACTATAAAGGCCAGTAGGGAAGCGATTCAGAGCACAGGGCTTGAGTTTGTAGATAAAATGTCTGGTTGATTAAAAAATAGTAGTTCTATTGAGGTGTGAAGACATTTATTGTTTAAGTAAAGTAGAGCAATTAATAGGGGGAGAGAGCTCGCTAGTGTATAGAATAGAAAGTAGAGGCCCGCACTTAAGCGTTCAGTCTGGTTTCCTCACCGTGTAATAATAATTAGGGTTGGAATTAAGGTTGTTTCAAATAGGATATAAAATAAAATAAAATCAGAGGTAGTAAAGGTTAAAATGAGGGCTGTTTGAAGTGCGGTTAGGGTTAATAAAAATATTCGTTTTCGATTTATTGGTTCTGTTTTTAGGTGGTTTTGGCTGGCTAAGACTATAAGTGGTAGGAGTCAGCAAGAAAGAATAATGAGGGGGGTGGAAACACTATCATTAGAAAAATAAGAGGAGATATTCATAGTTTTTATTAGTATGGGCAGGTTAAGTAGTGTGAGGCTAATTATAGCTAAAAGTATCGAGTATAAAACTGTGATTAAAAACAGGGTTCCAGGGTTCAGTAGAAGAGCTGTTGGTATTAAGAGGGCTGTAGGAATAATAATTTTTAACATTTTAAGAGATTTAGCGTTTTTATATGGTCTGTCCCATGTGTTCGTGAGGTAGCAACTAGGAGGGCAAGGCCCGTGCTGGCCTCACAGGCAGACATTGCAAGTAGTAGAATCGGAAGTATAGCAATTGTTGAAATATTTAATGATGAGGTAAATGTTGTTATTATTAGGTACAGGGTTAGTATTATACCCTCAATGCAGATTAAGATCAATATTAAATGTGTCCGATGAAGGGAGAGCCCCAATAAGCTTAATAGAAATGAAGTATATAATATTAGTAACAATAGCGTCATATATTTAGGGGTTCTGGTGTGATCAGAATTTACTAAGTCGAAATTAGTAGTCTTGTTTAGACTAACCCCCCATTCAGCTCAGTCTAGGCCCCCCTCCTTTCACTCATAGACTAGGCCAGCGGATAAAAGCATAATAATTGTGGTGGTTAATAGAAAGGTTACCGTTGGTTGTGTGAGGTTAATTGCTCATGGGGTTGGGAGAAGAAGGGCAATTTCAAGATCAAATAGGAGAAATAAAATAGCCACTAGAAAGAATCGGACTGAGAATGGGAGTCGTGCGGATCCCAGGGGGTCGAAGCCGCATTCGTATGGTGATAATTTTTCTATGTCCGGTAATATTATGGGCAGTCAAAAGCTAATTAACATAAGAATCATGGAAATTAATACAGTAAAAAGGGTCATAATTACTATACTCATTACTTTTTCCCAGGTTTTTGGGGTTTGGTGAGTGGAAATCACCTATATTATTTATATTAAAAAAGTATGAGCCTCATCAGTAAACTGAGATGTAAAGGAAGAGTCATACGACATCTACGAAATGTCAATATCAGGCAGCTGCTTCAAACCCGAAATGATGGGTTGTTGTAAAGTGAAATAGAGCTTGTCGGATAAGGCAAGTAAGTAAAAAGGTGGATCCAATGATAACATGTAGGCCGTGAAATCCTGTGGCTACAAAGAATGTGGCGCCATACACGCTGTCCGAGATTGAAAATGATGTTTCATAGTACTCACCAGCCTGAAGGACTGTAAAATATAACCCGAGGAGAATTGTAAGGCTTAATGCCTGAATGGTGTCTTTACGTTTTCCTTCTATTAAGGCGTGATGGGCTCATGTAACTGTTACTCCGGATGCCAAAAGTACGGCAGTATTTAATAGCGGTACTTCAAAGGCGTTTAGTGGTTGAACTCCAGCTGGGGGTCATTGACTTCCTAGTTCTGGAGTTGGGGCTAAGCTTGAATGGTAGAAGGCTCAGAAAAATCCCATAAAAAACAGAACTTCTGAGGTAATAAATAAAATTATCCCAAGTCGTAAACCTTTTTGTACGGGTAGTGTGTGTTGTCCTTGGTATGTGCCCTCTCGGATAATGTCCCGCCATCATTGTTGTATGGTCAGAAGTAAAATAATTAGGCCAAGGTACATAATGTTTGTGTTGTTGAAGTGGAATCATGCTGCAAGGCCGGATGTTATAAGTAATGCTGCAATAGCCCCAGTTAGAGGCCATGGGCTTGGGTCTACTATATGGAAGGGATGTGTTTGATGAGTCATTAGATGTTTTCTTGTAAATATAGGGTTAGTAATAGGACAAAAACGTATGCTTGGATCAAAGCAACCGCTATTTCTAAACAGGTAAGTAAGATTAGAATAATAAAGGTCAATGTTGCGGTTATTGTTATAGTATTAATCATATAAATAACAGCTGTTGAGGTTAGTTGAATTAGTAAGTGGCCAGCTGTTAGGTTAGCGGTTAGCCGCACGCCTAGGGCGATTGGGCGAATAAAGAGGCTTGTTGTTTCGATTAGGATTAATATGGGGGTTAGTGGAGTTGGAGTCCCTTCTGGGAGGAGGTGGCCAAGTGTTACGGTTGGTTGATTACGTAATCCGGTTAAAACAGTTATTAGTCAAGTTGGGAGGGCTAATGCTATGTTTATTGATAGTTGGGTGGTTGGCGTAAAGGTATAGGGTAATAAGCCTAAAGTATTTAGAAAAATGAGCAATAATAGAAGTGCTATAAGGGTACTTGTTCATTTGTGCCCTTTGGGATTAATCGGCAGTATTATCTGCTTGGCTATAATAAAGATAAGTGAGGATTGAATGGCTGAATAGCGGTTTTGAATAAGGCGACTAGTTGTGAAGCACAAAATTAGTGGGAGTGTTATGGCTAGGGTAGTAAGTGGGATGCCTAGTAGGTTAGGAATATTGAACTGGTCGAAGAAGCTTAGGGTCATGGTCAGGTTCAGTATATGTTAATTAGTTGTTTAGAGTATTTTGGGGTTGAAGGTTTTGGTTTATTATTTAAAATTTTTATAGAGAGAAGCAAGAGGGTTAGTCAAGTCAGTAAAAAAATTAAAAATCAAGGGGCAGGGTTTAGCTGGGGCATTCACTAAGGAAGATGTCCTTCCTCTCTAGCTTAAAAGGCTAGTGCTATGTGTAGCTTCTTAGTGATGAGGAGATTATTATTTTAGATCATTTTTCAAAGTGCTTTAATGGGGTGGATTCTACCACAATGGGTATAAAGCTGTGATTTGATCCACAAATTTCTGAGCATTGGCCATAGAATAGGCTGGGGTATGAAGTAATAAGGGTAGTTTGGTTTAATCGGCCGGGTACGGCGTCTGTTTTAATACCTAGTGCCGGCACTGCTCATGAGTGTAAGACATCCTCCGCTGAAACTAAGATTCGAATGGGGGACTCTATGGGGATAACAAGTCGATGGTCTACTTCTAGTAGACGGAGGTCGCCCAGGTTTAGGTCATGTGTTGGCACTATATACGAGTCAAACATAAGGTTTTCGTAGTCTGTGTATTCGTAGCTTCAATATCATTGGTGACCAATAGCTTTAATAGTTAAATGGGGATTATTAATTTCGTCTATAAGGTACAGGATTTGAAGGGAGGGGAGTGCAATTATAATTAAAATAATTGCTGGGAGAATGGTTCATACTATTTCTACTTCTTGGGCGTCTACGGAATTAGTGTACGTCAATTTTGTTGAGAGTATTAAACTGATGACATAGAGTACTAAGGCACTAATTAGGAATACAATTATTAGTGCATGGTCGTGGAAATGTAGAAGTTCTTCTATGATTGGGGAGGCTGCGTTTTGGAAGCCCAATTGGGCTGGGTGTGCCATTAAGATCCACAGGCTTAGCTTGTAATTTAGCGCTGACAGGGCTATGTAATTTGTTTACTAGAATCTTATTAGGGGAGAAACATAAAGGATGTGTGACTGGCTTGAAACTAGTTAAAGGTGGTTCAAGTCCCCCCTCCCTTGAGGTTCGCAGATAGGTTGGTTCTTCATAGGTATGATATGGGGGCGGGCAGCCGTGAAGTCACTCTAAGTTAGTGTTAGTTAATTCTAGGGATAGGACTTCTCGTTTGGCTGCTAATGCCTCTCAAATAATGAATATTATTATAATCACTGCAGTCAGTGAAATTAAAGAGCCAATTGATGAGATAGTGTTTCAAAGGGTGTATGCATCTGGATAGTCAGAGTAACGCCGAGGTATTCCTGCTAACCCAAGGAAGTGCTGCGGAAAGAATGTTATATTTACCCCTGTAAATATTACGCCAAATTGGACTTTTGTTCACGTGGTGTGTAGGGTATAGCCTGAAAAGAGTGGGAATCAGTGAACAAATCCCCCCATGATCGCGAAAACAGCTCCTATTGACAGGACGTAGTGGAAGTGTGCCACTACGTAGTAGGTGTCATGGAGGACAATATCTAATGAGGAGTTGGCTAGGATGATGCCTGTGAGGCCTCCCACAGTAAATAAAAAAATAAAGCCCAGTGCTCAAAGCATGGCGGCGTCTCATTTAGTTGTACCTCCATGAAGTGTGGCAAGTCAGCTAAATACTTTAACCCCAGTGGGGATAGCGATGATTATGGTGGCTGAGGTAAAGTAGGCTCGGGTGTCCACATCTATCCCCACAGTAAATATGTGGTGGGCCCACACGATAAAGCCTAAGAACCCAATTGATATTATAGCTCAAACTATTCCCATGTAACCAAAGGGCTCCTTTTTGCCCGCGTAGTAGGTAACAATGTGTGAAATTATGCCGAAGCCAGGTAAAATAAGGATATACACTTCAGGGTGGCCAAAGAATCAGAATAGGTGTTGGTATAGGATGGGGTCTCCTCCACCGGTCGGGTCAAAAAATGAGGTGTTTAAATTACGATCGGTCAAGAGTATTGTAATTCCTGCAGCTAATACAGGCAGGGAAAGAAGAAGTAATACTGCTGTAATTAATACAGATCAGACAAACAAAGGTGTTTGGTATTGTGATATGTTAGGTGGTTTTATATTAATACAGGTCGTAATAAAGTTGATTGCACCTAGAATTGAAGAAACCCCTGCTAAATGTAATGAAAAAATTGTTAAGTCTACAGACGCCCCCGCGTGGGCTAAGTTTCCGGCCAAAGGGGGGTAGACAGTTCAGCCGGTGCCGGCACCGGCTTCAACCACAGATGACGACAATAGAAGGAGTAAGGATGGGGGGAGGAGTCAGAAACTTATGTTATTTATTCGGGGAAATGCCATATCAGGGGCGCCAATTATTAGAGGAATTAATCAGTTTCCGAATCCGCCGATTATAACAGGTATGACTAGAAAGAAAATTATTACAAAGGCATGGGCTGTGACAACAACATTATAAATCTGATCGTCCCCTAAGAGACTGCCTGGTTGACTTAATTCAGTTCGGATTAGAAGGCTAAGGGCTGTCCCCACCATCCCAGCTCAGGCACCAAATAGAAGATATAAAGTGCCGATATCTTTGTGGTTTGTTGAAAAAAGTCAACGAACTAATGACATAGGTAGGATGGCCGAAATATTAGGCGGGGGGCTGTAAACCCCCACATGAGGTCTAAACCCCTCTGCTACCAAACGCAGTCCTGTGGTATTTACGCCAAAATGCAAATTTGGAGACGCACCCCTAAAGTGCCGGGACTTCCCCCGTTTTTTTCCTCTAAACGGGGGAAGCCGGATGGAAGCCCACTGGGTAGGGTTTTTAGCTGTTAACTAAATTTTTGCAGGATCGAGGCCTGCCCATCTAGTTAGGCCTTAGCTTAATTAAAGTTTTTGAGTTGCATTCAGAAGATGTATAAAAGATTATACAGGTCTTAGCAGAATCTAGGGAATTCTATACCCTATTTGGGGCTTTGAAGGCCTCTGGTTTAATACATTTAACCTAAGTTTCTAGTAGAAAATAAGTGGGGTAATCGGAATGAGGAAGAAGGTAGAAATGATGATTGGTGATGGGCTAATAAGTTTAGTTGGTTTAAGTCGTCATTTTATTGTACTGTTGGTTGTGTTTGGGGAAATAGTTAGTGTTGTGGTAAATGTTAGGCGTATATAAAACATAAGGCTGAGAAGGGAGCTCATTGCAAGAATGGTTGCTGTAAGAATGAGGTGATTTGTAGTAAGTTCTTGTAGGATTAGTCATTTTGGTAAAAATCCAGAGAGGGGTGGTAGGCCTCCGAGGGTTATTAGTGTAATGGTGGTGAGTGTTGATAGTGTTGGGGAAGTGGTTCATAGTATTCCGAGGTCTTTTGTGGTTTTTGTTGTTGAGTTAATTATGGTTAAAAATAATGAGGTGGTTATTACGAGGTAAACTATAAGGGTAAAAAGTAGCAGTTTTTTTGAAATGGTTGAAATGGCAGCTATTCACCCCATGTGTCCGATTGATGAAAATGCTATAATTTTTCGTAGCTGGGTTTGGTTAAGACCAGATCATCCACCAATTAGGGTTGAAATTATGGCTAATAGCAGTAAAGTTGAGGTCGTGAGTTGGTTTGATGTCAAGAAGAGTAGGGTCATGGGTGGGAGTTTTTGTGATGTTGCAACAATGAGGGCGGTAGTTGTGTCTGTTCCTTGTATTACTTCTGGGAGTCAAAAGTGAAATGGGGCAAGTCCTAGTTTTATAGCTAGGGCTAAGGTCAACATGGTGGGGGCTGGGTGTGCTGAGAGTTGTATAATGTCTCATATTCCCGTATGTCAAGCATTAAAGACACTTGAAAATAGGATAATTGATGAGGCTGTTGCTTGGGTAATAAAATATTTTGTTGATGCTTCAGTTGCTCGTGGGTGGTGGTGTTTTGCTAAAATTGGGATAATAGATAGGGTGTTTATTTCTAGTCCCACTCAGGCTAGAAATCAGTGGTAGCTGGTGGCAGTGATAATTGTGCCTAGAGCCAAATTAGAAATAAATAAAAATGTAATGTAGGGATTCATTAGTAAAGGAAGGGTTTAACCAACATTTTTGGGGTATGGGCCCAAGAGCTTAATTAGCTGACTTTACTAGAAGATAGTATAGTGGGAGTACGGGGGTTTTTGGAACCTCAAATGTGGGTTCGAGTCCCATTTTTCTATTAGGAGGTGAGGGGGGTCAACCCCTGTGGTTTACTCTATCAAAGTAACCCCTAAGCTCTCGGGCACACATCCGTGCTAGAATTGGGTTGGTGGTAATCCTGAAAGTGAAACTGGTAAAGAGATATAGCACAAATACAATGCTAAAGTGGCAGGGAGAAACTGCTTTCATAGTAGGTGTATAAGTTGATCATATCGAAATCGTGGGTATGAGGCTCGGGCTCATAAAAAGACTATAGTTAAAATAGTTGTTTTAGTTATTAGGTTAAGTGTAAATAGGCTGATTTGCGTTAGTATGGTCGGACTTAAGAATAAGATGCACGAGAGCGTATTTATTATTAGAATATTTATGTATTCTGCTAAAAAAAATAATGCAAATGGTCCGGCTGAGTACTCCACATTAAACCCGGAGACGAGTTCAGACTCCCCCTCAGTTAGGTCAAATGGTGCGCGGTTGGTTTCTGCTAGGGTTGATACAAATCACATTATTGCAAGGGGTCATATTGGTAAAATTAACCAGGTGTTTTGTTGTGTAATAACTAGGGTTTGTATAGTGAAGGAGCCGGAAAGTATAATGATTGCTAATAGGATGATGCCTAGAGAAACCTCATATGAAATTGTTTGTGCAACAGCTCGTAAAGAGCCTATTAAAGCGTATTTTGAGTTAGATGCTCATCCTGATCACAGAGTTGTATAGACGGCTATACTGGATAAGGCTAAAAGGAATAAGACCCCTAGGTTCATGTTTGCTAGTGGATAAGGCATAGGAATTGGGGTTCATATTATTAGGGCTAGGAGAAGGGCCAGGGTTGGTGATATAATAAACAGTATAGGTGATGCATGTGTAGGGCGAATTGGTTCTTTAATAAATAGTTTAATGCCGTCAGCAATTGGTTGTAGAATACCAAAAGGTCCTACTATATTCGGACCTTTTCGTGATTGTATGTAGCCTAATATTTTGCGTTCGAGCAAGGTTAAGAAGGCTACGGCGACAAGGATTGGGATAATGTATAAAAGGGGGTTGAGAAAATTTAGTGCAAGTTGCATTATTAAGAAGGGACTTTGCTTCCCTGTATAAAGATTTTAGGTCTTTTGCATTACTTGGCTCTGCCACCTTAATAAGTCTAATTAGACTGGTGGGTGGCACCTGTTTTGCTTAAGAAGTGGTAAGCAGTGAATTATTAGGACGTCCTTTTAGTGTGGGTCCTATTATCTTGGTCCTTTCGTACTGAAGATAGTGCCTCATAGATAGAAACCGACCTGGATTTCTCCGGTCTGAACTCAGATCACGTAGGACTTTAATTGTTGAACAAACAAACCTTTAATAGCGGCTGCACTATTTGGGTGTCCTGATCCAACATCGAGGTCGTAAACCCCCTTGTCGATATGGACTCTTGAAGGGGATGGCGCTGTTATCCCTGGGGTAACTTGGTTCATTAATCAGAAAATAGTTTCTGGGTCTAGGACGTTTGTTTTGATGTGTATATCTCATAAACTTGGTCTGTTTTTTGGAGGTTCATTTGTACTCCGAAGTCGCCCCAACTAAAAAACCAGGGGAATATGTTGGTAGTTTGGTTTTTAAGCTCCACAGGGTCTTCTCGTCTTATGTGAAAATTTCAGCTTTTGGACTGAAAAATCAATTTCATTGACTAGTCATAAGAGACAGTTGGGTCCTCATTTAGCCGTTCATTCTAGTCTCTATTTAAGAGACAAGTGATTATGCTACCTTTGCACGGTTAGGATACCGCGGCCGTTTAAAAGAGTCACTGGGCAGGCGGGACCTTTAATACTTGGAGGGCTAAAGGCTATGTTTTTGGTAAACAGTTGGGAATGCGGTTTGCCGAGTTCCTTTTTTGACTTTTTGTCTTTCCTTTTTGCACTCCTGTGTTGGGGTAACAAGTCTTGAATAACACTGTGGCTTGGTGGTGGGGGTAAGTTGGTTGGGTTGTTAATTATCAGTAGTTTTTCTATTCTGATTTAAGGGGGTGCGGGGAGAAACGATTATTTCTTATTACTAATTTTAGCATTGGTGTCTCTATTTAAATATAGGGTAACTCTTAAGAATTAGGAGTAAAACTTTGATGTTTAGATTGTCTTTGTTGGTGCTGTAACGCATTGACTTTGGTGGCTGCTTTGAGGCCCACATAGGAAAAGGGTGAAAGGTTTACTCTCAGTACGGGCTGTATTCCGGTTCAATGGGGTTGTACCCCCATTGAATTTCTTTAGGTATTAGGGTGAGTTTAAGGGGTTTTCTCTAGTAATACTTAAAGTTGGACTAAAATCCTTTTGTGAGTAACCAGCTATCACCAAGCTCGGTAGGTTTTTTGCCTCATATTTTTAGGTCTTCCCGCCCTTTTGCTACAGAGATGGGTGTGCTCTAATTAAAAGCTGCCTAAAAATAGCTCGTTTGGTTTCGGGTGGACAGGCTAAAGGTCTCTTTGTCTGTGGAGTTTTTGCTAAACCATGATGCAAAAGGTACAGGGGTTTATCTTTGCTTTTTTATGCTTAGAGTTTTCATTGTTCTTTCAATGTTCCCTTGCGGTACTTGTAAGGCCTGTGGTGGGTTTTAATCTCATTTACTGGCCTAGATAAATGTTTTGATCTTAGTTGGTGGTGATATTGGTAAATTTAGTTGGCTGGCTTTTAGGCGCAAAAAAGTCTTGGTTGACATCTTCTAGTTGTAAGCTAGATGCTTTAATAAGCTATTTCTTGTTAGTCCAAGCACACCTTCCGGTACGCTTACCATGTTACGACTTACCTCCTCTGCATGGAATTTCTGTTTATGTATGTGTATTTATTGTTTTTGAGGAGGGTGACGGGCGGTGTGTACGCGTCCCAGAGCAGTGTTAAAATAAAGGCTCTAATTTATTTTACTACTAAATCCACCTTCATGTACTATTTCATGGTACTTTCTGTATTTTTTATTATAAAAAATGTAGCCAATCTCTCCCTTAACATTTGCTACACCTTGACCTGACGTATTAGCGGTTAGGCTGTTTTACTTACTATTAAACCCTCATGGGGTAGGCTGTTGACGGCGGTATATAGGCTGGAAGATGCTAGTTAAGGTTAGGTGAAGCGGGGGTTATCGATTATAGGACAGGCTCCTCTAGGTTGGTATGGGACACCGTCAAGTCCTTTGAGTTTTAAATTTTTCATTTGTAGTTCTCTGGCGGAGGGTGTTGTATGGTGTTTCCTCAGTGTTTAGTGCTTAGCATAGTAGGGTATCTAATCCTAGTTTGTTTCTAAGCTTTCGTGGATTCAAGAGTATAATTAAAAATATTTTGTTGGCTTTCCTCTGCTTCTGTGAGTATTTTACAACTGGACAACAGGTTTAAATATTTCTGATATATTTATCTCTAGTCACATTTTACGCCGTTAGTCGTTGTTTCGGGCTTTTCGTATAACCGCGGTGGCTGGCACGAAATTAACCAGCCCTTGGTAGCATTATAGTTGAATCAAGTTTTCACTTATGGTTCAATATTTATTACTGCTGATCACCCGTGGGGGTGTGGCGTAGCAAGACGTTGTGGGCTCACTTGGTGGTGCCTGATGTCCGCCCCAGCTCTCTTTTTAGGGATTATGGGCATTTTCACTGGTGTGTTGAAACTTGCATGTATAAACTTAATAAAAAACAACGGTTAGCCCAGGACCAAAACTGTTGTCGGGGGAGGTTTTTGTGTTCCTCGTCTCGGCATCTTCAGTGCCGTGCTTTCAAAAATAAGCTACAATGAC